TGCACAATTTGCTTCTGATCTTGATAAAGCTACTCAGAATCAATTGGCAAGAGGTCAACGATTACGTGAGTTGCTCAAACAACCCCAATCCGCCCCTCTTACGGTAGACGAACAGATAATGACTATTTATACCGGAACGAACGGTTATCTTGATTCATTAGAAATCGGGCAGGTAAGGAAATTTATTGTTGAATTACGTACTTACGTAAAAACGAACAAATCGCAGTTCCAAGAAATTATCTCTTCTACCAAAACATTTACTGAGGAAGCAGAAGCCCTTTTAAAAGAAGCTATTCAAGAACAGATGGAACGTTTTCTACTTCAGGAACAAGCATAAATAAATGGATCCCTCTTAAATTTATTAATTTTTTGAAGTTTATATAGATGAACAAAAAAAATACCCTTCTTCCTATAGATATCTAAAAAAACATATGGAAATAAATTGCGTCCAATAGGATTTGAACCTATACCAAAGGTTTAGAAGACCTCTGTCCTATCCATTAGACAATGGACGCTTTTCATTTCATTTTGATTTTTGCGCATTTTTTACTTTCGACTTTCTTATTTAGTGCTCTGAAAAAAGAATCGGATTGTATGTGAGATGATAAAATTTTGTCAATTGCATATTCAACTCAAGAATGATGCATTAATTCTTATATAATAATAGAAAAAAGAGAAGCGGGTAGCGGGAATCGAACCCGCATCGTTAGCTTGGAAGGCTAAGGGTTATAGTCGACGCTGGTTTATCATTTTTAGCGTCTCTAATTCAAAACCGAACATGAAACTTTGGTTTCATTCGGCTCCTTTATGGAAAATGGATCAAATTACAGATACAATTTTAAGGTTATAACGAAATCCAAAAAGTTCAACCATAACATCTATGTCAGCTTTTTGTATGAATGCATTCAATTCAAAACAACTTGCTTTCTAGATGATCCTTCTAGAAGAGGAGATTCAAACAATCTTTCTAGTTACTTCGTTCTCTATTTCTATTTGAAAAAATCCTAAGGAAAAGGTTTTTGTTTCCACCGAGCTAGAAGAAATATATTGATTGAAGCCTCTAGTAAACTAGAGCCATTATTTAATAGCCATTTTGCCTCGTAAAAAAAGAGAAGTATAGAATATGAAGATTTAGTTACGATTAGAAACCTATTTTTATATCTTTATCCATGGATTTTTTACTTATACTCATTCAATTGGAAATACTTGTCCAATTATAAAAAATTCATGTTTCGTAATTTTATCATCCAAAATTTATATTTAAAATTGATCTTTGGATACAAATTACCAGAATGTATAATTCTCTTCAACTTTTTCGTTGAAGGTAAGGGATTAATTCCTTTTTAGAAATAAAGTTTATGATCGGAATAGGAATCAAACCGGGAGACCCCTTAACTATATAAAGGGTTAATAGAACGAATCACACTTTTACCACTAAACTATACCCGCTACAGTTCGATTATTATATTGAAATATAACTTTTGTCGAACACTGAAACTGGACATAATGTAATCATGATCATCAAGATCAAAATAAGAGTATAAAAAAGATCAATATATAATCTTATATAAAGAATCGTTAAATTTAGACTATTGGCCTTTTTCGTAAGAGGGTTAAGTGAGATTCCGAAAAGATAATTAACCATTTAAACTAAAAAAAAAATCAAAGAAAAAGCTCTTTTTTTTGTATTTTTTCCGCTGGAGTTGTGAGCTATGGTTCAAGAAAATGTCTAACGCTATAATGATAAATTCGAAAATAAAAAATTATGCGATGAAAAGATGAAGAATAAAGGGGAAGATAAGATAATAAGAAATGGCGTGTGGGTTCTATATTTATAGAATATAAATAAATAGTCTTTTTTCTTTTTGTTCTTTCTTTTGATTAAATAACACAAATTGATTAAATTTGAGAAAAAAGAAGGGGGCCTGGCGAAGTACTGATTAGGCCAGGCCACGGGAATCTGAATAATTCCTTTTTTCGGTCTAAAAAGTTTTTATTTATATTATATATAGTGTATTTTTCGATTAATATTCATTCTATACATTTAAAAATTGATATATATATATTAAGTTGTTTTATATTTATTTATTTTAATTAATCTTTCTTATTTTTTGCCTTTAATACAAATGATTGGCATTTCTTAAAAAACTTATAGTTACTGTTAGATTACACACTAACAACTTGTCTATTTTGTATACATATATTATTGTTATATATATATGTTATATAAATGTTCTTGTTATTGTTATGTTATTTTAGTTATATTAAATTGCCAACATTTTTTATTATTAATTCGCGTTTATTACATCCTTTTTTTACCTAAAAAAAAGAATCTTTAATTATATTAAATTAAATAGAAATAAAAGATTTGTAGTTGAATATTTAGTATTTTCTTTTCAAGGGGGAGAGATGGCTGAGTGGACGAAAGCGTCGGATTGCTAATCCGTTGTACGAGTTATTCGTACCGAGGGTTCGAATCCCTCTCTTTCCGTGTTCCATTTACATTGATGATTAAATCTTAATATTCGATTTTTTTTTTTATTCGAATTTCTCTAGTCAATTCAATTTGATTTTATTTTCCAAATAGAACTAATTAATTAGAATCCGAAAATTGGGATATTCTTTTTATCTTATATTTTAATTTTCGGAAATCTTAAATTAGAAAAAAAAATAGATCAAAAATAACGAAAAAACCTTTAGTCTTCGCGCCCAGGATTACGACCCGGATCGTTAGATAGGAATCCGAAAATAAACAGAGAAACAAAGAATATCACTACTGTGTAAACAAAGAGTTTGAGAGTAAGCATTACAAATCTCCAAGATCTTTTTTTTTTTTTTTTTTAGAGAATAGATTCTCTATTTTTATACCGCATAACCCATATTTGGTTTGACGCCGAAAATAAATGTCAAAATGCAATTTTGTTTTTATTTTGTAATGGGAATATAAATAAAATAAGTTATTATTATCTTATCTATTATTTTCTTACTTATCAATAATTTTTTTATACCCACTTGTTGATTGTTGATATTGTGGAGGATCACAAAAAGGTTTGTTCGTTTATTAAAAAGAAAAAAGAATAGAAAACGAGATAATCCATGTTGTGTCTATCCAATGATTTCAATATTTGTAAGGGTTGATATTGTAAGACTTGTTTGATCTTATCAATTTTTAGTATTATAGAATCCCCTTTCTCGAAAAAATCATTCATTTTTATAGGATAAGATGACAGAGCTCATCGAAAACTTACAGCAGCTTGCCAAACAAAAGCTAAAAGAAAAAAAAATAGCGGTATGACTGGCATAAAATCGACGATTGGGCTCAAAAAAGCATAGGCCTCCGGTAATTTGGCAAAGAAACAACTACTCGAATAAAGAGCAGAATTAAGACAGATCAAACTAAATATATTAAGCATAACAGACATTTTGTTTTTTAAAAAATTGCATTTTGATTGAGTTCTTTATATAAAGAAAAAACAAAGTATTTGTTTTTTTGAACTTACTCACTCAATCAAAAAACCTTCCATTCTCAATCGAGAATAGAAGAAATTCTATTTTCATATAATATCTTAATGGAATTTTCGGTAATGATCAATAAAAATTTTGTCTATGTCTACATGTGGTCTACATGTGTCAGAGTTAAAATCCTAACAACAGAATAAAATGGAGTCTTTGGCTAGTTGGGCTGGAATTGACGAACAATCAACAATAATATTAGTGTTTATTAGTGTCGAATATCAATCTAAGTGGGGCGTGGCCAAGTGGTAAGGCATCGGGTTTTGGTCCCGCTATTCGGAGGTTCGAATCCTTTCGTCCCAGAGCATATCTAATTATAGATAAGTTAATAATTCATATTAAAGATTTTTTTCTTTTCTGTTTATAAGTGTAAGATTGATTAGAGTTTGACTCTTTTGTTTAACGATTAGACTAAAAAAATGTTAATATTTCAAAAATTCACAAGGATTAAGTGTTCAAATGACATGCATGAGTAGTAAGGCATTATAGATTACAAGAATTTGTAATTATAAAAAAGTTGTTCCTTTACCTATATCTATAATATGAATAATGATATTGAATATATAATATATAAAGAGTCATATATCATTCTAGAAGGAAGTTTTTTTTTTTTTTAGATTGAGTTCAAAATTCAAAATAAAGAGGGATTTCTCTCTCTTAATTTATCTGTTAGGAATGTTGTCTTATTGCCAATTTAAATTGTTTGTAATTTGTATATGTCTAAAACATTTTTTTTTTAACGGAAGATAGATTACATATCTAATCTATGTAACAACTGTCTTAACTGCACCAATGACTATTCATGAATCGATAATTGAATCAACCGCAAAACGGTTCCAAATTAGAGGAATGTTATGGTAAAACTTCGTTTGAAACGATGTGGTAGAAAGCAACGTGCGACTTGAAGGACATGATCTCTTGTGGAGTCTTATATCCACCATTCTCTACTAAAGGATGCTCTTGACTCGACATCTTTTGCTTTGTTCCACTCGAACCCGGCATTTCTTTTTTGTTGGGGTGTAATGGAAATAGTATATGGTGAAGCTCGAGGACAAAGTATGAGCTAGGGGGGGGTCTAGGGTTAGTGTCAATCAAAAGAAAAAGTTGGAACAACTTCGTAAGTTATCTTTGAAAGAGAAATAAAAAGGATCAAAACTAAGCCAATTGACAATCGCAAAGGAAATCTTGAGAAAAACTTTGCGATTCAATTTTAATTTATTGATATTTATATCGTGCGTCAATTTGCTGTTCATATGATTCGATTCTTTGAGATAAATAAATAAAAAAGGTATGTTGCTGCTATTTTTGAAAGGATTAAAAATCAACGAAGTAATGTCTAAACCCAATGATTCAAAAAACAAGATAAAGGCTTCCGGAACAAGGAAATACTCTTTTTTTTTTTGTCGCAACAATTGGATCAGAATCAGAATACCGCACTCAAATTGATTCTAAATGGGACAAAATTAAAGGGTATTTGAGACTGCTCAATAAATGCGAACTGCCAAAGGATTTTTGTTCTTTTAAGCTATTCGAAAGTTATTCAACTTGAGTTATGAGTATACAAATGATTTTTTTGAAGAAAGAAAGGGGTTAATTCTTAGTTTAATTCATTTTCATTTGATGATTTTGTGGACTTTTTTGATTGGTTATTCTAATTTCGATATACATAACTTTTAATTTAATTATCCATAACTTTAACTTTGAATCATTTTTCTCGAGCCGTACGAGGAGAAAACTTCCTATACGTTTCCGAGGGGGGTTTTAATCTATCCCAATGAGCCGTCTATCGAATCGTTGCAATTGATGTTCGGTCCCGAAGAGAGGGAAGAGATCTGCAGAAAGTGGGTTTTTACGATCCGATAAAAAACCAAACTTATTTAAATGTTCCTGCTATTCTCGATTTTCTTCAAAAAGGTGCTCAACCTACAGAAACTGTTTATGATATTTTAAAGAGGGCAGAGGTTTTTAAAGAATTTCGATTTAATCAAACGAAGTTCAATTAATGAATAATCAAAAATTTTTTAAATAAAAAAACGAACGAAAATGAGGTTGTAATTTGGTCGAACTTTTTTTATGTAGTGCTAATCCAACACAAGGTTTCTTATATAATTTTATTTCGCTGTGTTTTTTCTATTTCGATTTTCTATTCTATTTTATCGTATTTTTGGATATTCATTTTTATTTTCATTGAAATTGAATCGCTTTTTCAATTTAAATTAAGCTAAAATCAATCAAATTTTTTTCGATTTTATATATTGTAATTCATTTTTTTTAGATTTATATTGACAAGAATGTATTGAACAAATATACTTCAATTGTGAAATAAAAAAATTAAATGGTTTTTTGATGTCTTCTGCCCAATACCAATTTTTTGATCTCGATTGTATCTACAGAACATAGCTATTATGGGGGTTGCTAACTCAACGGTAGAGTACTCGGCTTTTAAGTGCGGCTAGGATCTTTTACATATTTGGATGAAGCAAGGGATTCGTCTACACCATCGGTAGAGTTTATACGACCACGACTGATCCTGAAAGGAAATGAATGGAAAAAAGAGCATGTCGTATCAATAGAGAATTTGTAGACTTTTTTATTCTTATCAAATTGGTACAAAACTTTATTTGAATTCGTGGAAGGAAATGTAATGAATTCAAAGTTGGGTCGATTGAATAAATGGATCGAACCCTATCCTTATGGGTTCCAATTTTGTGGAAAGAATGAGCGACGAGCTTATCCTCGTAATTTGAATGATTACCCGATCTAATTAGACGTTAAAAAAACTTAGTGCCCGATGCGGGAAAGGATTATCCCACGTGTGGATTTTTTTTAGTGAATCCTAATTATTTTCGACTATCCATTCTCCATATGGAGATGGACATAAATATGTAGAAGAAACAGTATATTGATAAAGAGACTTTTTCCAAAATCAAAAGAGCGATTGGGTTGAAAAAATAAAGGATTTCTTACCACCGTATTTTTTTATTAAAAAAAACAAATTAGATGGAAAAACTAGAGAGTCCACTGATGAATTAAACGATTTCCGAGGTATTAAAAAAAATACCTTGTTTTGACTGTATCGCACTATGTATTATTTACTAATTCCAAGAAACCTCTTATTTTTACTTGAACTTTTAGGTCTAATTTTAAATGGAAAAATTCCAAGAATATATAGAACTAGAAAGTTCTTGGCAACACAACTTTTTATATCCACTTATCTTTCAGGAATATATTTTTGCGTTTGTATCCGGTCATGGTTTAAAAAAATCGATTTTGTTGGAAACTTCAGGGGATAGAAAATATAGTTTACTAATTGTGAAACGTTTGATTACGCGAATGTATCAACACAATCATTTGATTCTTTCGGCTAATGATTCTAACAAAAATGACTTGTGGGGGCACAAACACAATTTTTATTCGCAAATGATATCAGAAGGATTTTCCCTCATTGTGGAAATTCCATTTTCTATACTCTTAAGAGGTTCTCTAGAGAGAAAAAAAATAGTTAAATCGCAAAATTTGCGATCAATTCATTCAATATTTCCCTTTTTAGAGGACAAATTTGTACATTTAAATTATGTGTTAGATATCTTAATCCCTTATCCTGCCCATTTCGAAATCTTGGTTCAAACACTTAGGTACTGGGTGAAAGATGCCTCGTCTTTGCATTTATTAAGATTCTTTCTTTATGAGTATCTTAATTGGAATAGTCTTATTATTTCACAAAAATTCCTTTTTAAAAAAAGGAACCAAAGATTATTCTTGTTCTTATATAATTTCCATGTATGTGAATACGACTCTATTTTCTTTTTTCTTTGCAACCAATCCTCTCATTTACGATCAACATCCTATAGCACTCTTCTTGAACGCAGTTCTTTTTACGGAAAATTTAAATATTTAGTCAATTTTTTGACTAAGGATTTTGGCTTTCTCTTGGGGCTGTTGAAAGACCCTTCCCTGCATTTTGTTCGGTATAAAGGAAAATCTTTT